AATTTTTTTTTTTTTTTTTTAAAAAAAAAAAAAGTATTTATCTGAAACATCAATCTTTCATGATTTAATATATATATATATAAATGTAATCAATACTCTACATCATCAAGTCTAAACTTTATCTGCCTCAAAATAATCTTCATAATATATCTCACTCTAAAAGAACGCGTATTAGGATTCTAATCGGAAAATTACCTTCTCATATGGAATATTTTCAAAAAAAAACTAAGGGGAATAATTAAAAATTTTTTAAATCTCTTATTAAATATTAATATAAAAAAAAAAAAAAAAAAATCTATGTAGAAAATTATGATAATAAATAAAAATTTATGTTTTAAAAAATCTATTATAAATTTATTTTACATATAAATTTTAGTATGAAATTTTAATTATTTAAAAAATAATAATAAAATAATTGTAGTAATTAAAATTAAAAATTTAAGAAATTAAGATTTAGTAATATATAAATTAATAACTAATTTTGTGCCAGCAGTTGCGGTTATACAAAAATTAAATTAAATTATTTCAGGTTTATAATAAATAAAATATAAAATTAAAATAAATATTAAATTATTAGGTAAAATTTTAATTTAATTAAATTTTAAAATAATTTTATGATTTAGTAAATTTAAAAATAAACTAGGATTAGATACCCTATTATTAAAAATTTAATTTATAATACTAAAATAGTAGATAAAAAATATTGAAACTTAAATAATATGGCGGTATTTTAGTTCATTTAGAGGAATCTGTTTAATAATTGATAGTCCCCGAATAAATTTACTTAATTTAAAATTTTATATATCGTTGTTAAAAAAATATTTTTTAATAAAAATAATATTTAAAAATTAAAATAAAAAATTAATTCAGATCAAGATGTAAAGTATAATTAAGAATATAATGGATTACAATAAAATAATTTAATATGAATAATTAATTTAAAAATTAATTTGAAGGTGGATTTAAATGTAATTTTAATTAATTTATTAAAATGATTAAAAATTAAAATATGTACATATTGCCCGTCACTTTCATTTAAAAGTTGGAATAAGTCGTAACAAAGTAGAGGTACTGGAAAGTGTTTCTAGAATGAACAAATTAGAGCTTGTGAAAGTATTTCATTTACATTGAAAAGAAATTAAAATTTAATTAATTTGAGGGGGTAAATTAATAAAAAATAAATAATAAAATAAATTTTAAAATTAAAAATAAATAATGGGGGTTAAAGTATTTTTAATAGAAAAAATTTGAAATTTTATAGGGGATTAGTATTGTGAAAGAAATTTGAAATAAGTTAAAATTAATTAATTGGAAAGAAAATTTAATTTATAGTATCTTGGGTATCAGAGTTTATTAAATAAATTTTTAAAATTAAAAAATCTCGAATTTAAAAGAGTTAATTAATTATAAAAGTTAATGTAACATAATTATTTTAAATAATTAATTAGAAATGAAATGTTAATCGTTTTTAAAAATATCTAGTTATTTTAGAAAAAAATTTAATTTAAAATTTAAATAATTTTATAATTAAATAATAAAAATTATAAAAATTTAAATTTAATATATTAAGGGATAAACTTTAAATTAAAAATTTATAATAAAATAAATAAAAATTAAAATTTTTAAAATTTATATTGTTTAAAAATTATAATTTTTTATAAAAAATTTTAATGTAAATAAAATTTAATAAAAAAAAATTTAAATTTATATAAAATAATATTTTTTAATTTAATAAAATTAATAATAATGATAAAATTAGTAAATAAATAATAAAAATAAGTAAATATTAATTAAAATTGAAAAAAAGGAATTCGGCAAATAAAATATTCACTTGTTTATCAAAAACATGTCTTTTTGAAATAATTTAAAGTCTAATCTGCCCACTGATAAAAATTAAAGGGCTGCAGTATAATGACTGTACAAAGGTAGCATAATCAATAGTTTTTTAATTGGAAACTTGTATGAAAGATTTGATGAAATATAAACTGTCTCTATTTTATAAATTGAATTTTATTTTTTAGTAAAAAAGCTAAAATAAATTTAAAAGACGAGAAGACCCTATAGAGTTTTATATTTAATTTTATTTGAAAATTATATAAAAATTATTATTTAAATAAAATTAATTATTATGTTGGGGTGACAGAAAAATTAAATTAACTTTTTTTAAAAATTAAACATAAATAAGTGATTATATGATCCATAAATAATGATTATAAGAAAAAATTACCTTAGGGATAACAGCGTAATATTTTTTTTTAGTTCAAATAAAAAAGAAAGTTTGCGACCTCGATGTTGGATTAAGATAAAATTTAAATGCAAAAGTTTAAAATTTTTGATCTGTTCGATCATTAAAATCTTACATGATCTGAGTTCAAACCGGTGTGAGCCAGGTTGGTTTCTATCTTTAGATAAAATAATATTTTAGTACGAAAGGATCAAATATTAAAAATAATTTTAATATATGAATATTATTAATTGAAATTAAATAAATTATACTATTTTGGCAGAAAAATGTGATGGTTTTAGAAGTCATTAATATATAATTTATTATATAAATAGTAAATGATAATATTAGATTTTTTAAATATAATTATTGGAGTTTTGATTTTAATTATTGGGGTTTTAATTGGGGTTGCTTTTTTGGTATTATTAGAGCGGAAAGTTTTAGGATATATTCAAATTCGGAAAGGTCCTAATAAAGTAGGATTTATGGGGTTATTACAGCCTTTCTCTGATGCTATTAAATTATTTTCTAAAGAACAAGTATATTTAAATTATTCAAATTATATTTTTTATTATTTTTCTCCTGTTTTAAGGTTTATACTCTCTTTAATTATTTGAATGACAATTCCTTATTATTTTAATTTAATTGTTTTTAATATGGGGGTATTATTTTTTTTATGTTGTATAAGATTGGGGGTTTATACTGTAATAATTGCTGGTTGAGCTTCAAATAGAAATTATTCTTTATTAGGGGGGTTACGAGCTGTGGCTCAGACTATTTCTTATGAAGTTAGTTTAATTTTATTAATAATATCTAATATTATTTTAGTTTTAGATTTTAATTTATTAAAATTTACAGAATATCAGATATTTATTTGATTTATACTTATAATATTACCTTTAAGATTATGTTTTATATCTTCTTTAATAGCAGAAGTTAATCGAACTCCCTTTGATTTTGCAGAGGGGGAAAGAGAGTTAGTATCTGGGTTTAATATTGAATATAGAAGAGGGGGATTTGCTTTAATTTTTTTATCTGAATATTCTAGAATTTTATTTATAAGTTTATTATTTGTTATTATATATATGGGAGGGTATGATTTAAGTTTAATTTTTTATTTAAAATTGGTTTTAATTTCTTATTTATTTATTTGAGTTCGGGGGACATTGCCTCGGTATCGTTATGATAAATTAATATATTTATGTTGAAAAAGATATTTACCAATTTCTTTAAATTATTTATTATTTTTTATTGGGTTTAAAATAATATTAAATTAAAAAATAAATTTAGTATAAATTAATAGAATTGATATTCTTTCTTAAGTTTTCAAAACAAATGCTTTTTACAAGCTCATTAATTACAAATTATGATTTAAAAATTAGATTATCTCAAAATTTATTTAAAATAGGATTAATAATAAAATAAGAAAAGTAAAAAATTGTTAATAATTGACTTGTAATTACGTATAAATTTTCAACTGGTCGAGCTCCGATTCATGTTAATAAAATAATTGTTGTAATTAAAAATCAAAATAAAATTTGATTAAAGGGATAAAATTGAATTCCTTGAATTTTTTTATTAAAAGTAAAAGGTAGAATAATTAAAATTAAAATAGATAAAACTAAGGCAATTACTCCTCCAAGTTTATTAGGGATAGAGCGTAAAATAGCATAAGCAAATAAAAAATATCATTCTGGTTGGATATGAATGGGAGTTACTAAAGGATTAGCTGGAATGAAATTATCTGGATCCCCTAATAAGTATGGATTTGTTAAAGTTAATAAAGTTAAAAATAAAATTAAAATAATAAATCCAATTAAATCCTTAAATGTAAAAAATGGATGAAAGGGGATTTTATCTAAATTTCTGTTAATACCTAGGGGGTTATTAGAACCTGTTTGATGTAAAAATAAAAGATGAATAATAGTTATTATTAAAATGATAAAGGGTAATAAAAAATGGAAAGTATAAAATCGGGTAAGAGTTGCATTATCAATAGCAAATCCTCCTCAAATTCAATTAACTAATAAAGTTCCTAAATAAGGAATAGCTGATAGAAGATTAGTAATGACAGTAGCTCCTCAAAAAGATATTTGACCCCATGGAAGAACATAACCTATAAAAGCTGTTGCTATTAATAAAAATAAAATAATTACTCCTACTATTCAAGTGTAAAAAAGATTGAAAGATTCATAATAAATTCCTCGACCGATATGAAAGTAAATACAAATAAAAAAAAATGAGGCTCCATTAGCATGAAGAGTTCGAATTAATCATCCATAATTAACATTTCGACAAATATAATTAATACTAAAAAATGCTATTTCAATATTAGCTGTATAATATATAGTTAAAAACAAACCAGTTAAAATTTGAATTATCAAGCATAAAGCTAATAAGGATCCAAAATTTCATCATCTTGAAATATTAGAGGGGGAAGGTAAATCAATTAATGACCCATTAATAATTTTTAAAATGGGGTGAATTTTACGAATAGGTTTATATAAATTTATCATTAGTTAAAAGATCGAAGAGGCCCAAAAAAAATATTTGTAATTTTAACTACTGCAATTAATGTAATAAATAAATAAATAATTATTATAATTATTAATAGGTAAGTCTGTTCATTATATAGTTTATATAAGTTGATATTATTTTCGTTATATGAAATTAAAAATATATTAATAAAATTAATTATGTCTTCATTGAAAGAGAAATTTAACCAATTTAAATTATTATTTAATAAAAAGGAGAAAGATATAATTAAAATTCAAAATAAAATTAAAGATTTGCTAGTAAAATATATATTTAAAAGTTCATTAGAGGCAACTCTTGAGACATAAATAAAAAGAACTAATAATCCTCCTAGAAAGACTAAAAATAAAATATAAGAAAATCAATAAGAATTAATGAGTATACCTAATAAAAGACAGGTTAATAAGGTTTGTAATAAAATTAATAATCCTATAGAAATAGGGTGGTTAATAAAAAATATAAAGATTGAAAGGAAAATTACTATAAGAGATATAAATATTTTAATATCAAAGAATAGTTTAATAAAAATTATAATTTTGGAGATTATAGATAAAGAAATTCTTTTTCTTTGAAGTTTTTAAAGAAAATTCTTATTTTTGATTTACAAGACCAATATTTTAATTAAATTATAAAAACAAATGATAATATTAAATATGTGAATAATAGTGTTTTTTATATTTTTTTTTGGGAATTTAATTTTTGGGGGGAGGCATAAACATTTATTGATTGTTTTAAAAAGATTAGAGTTTATTGTTTTAAAAATTTTTTTTTTTTTAATATTATATTTAAGATTAATTGATTATAATATATATAAATTAATGGTTTATTTAGTTTTTTCAGTTTGTGAAGGACCTTTGGGACTATCAATTTTAGTATCAATAATTCGAACTCATGGAAATGATTATTTTCAAAGATTTAATTTAATTTAATGATAAAATTTTTTATAATATTAATATTTATAATACCTTTATGTTTAAAAAAAAATATATTTTGAATGGTCCAAAATATATTAGTATTAATAAGTATAATATTTATAATTTTAACAAAAAATATTATTATTTATTGGAATTTAAGATATATATTAGGTTGGGATATGATTTCTTATGGGTTAATTTTGTTAAGAATTTGAATTAGGTTTTTGATAATTATGGCCAGAGAAAGATTATTTAAAGGAAAATTTTATGATAATTTTTTTTTATTAAATGTAATTGTATTATTAATATTTTTATACTTAACTTTTAGAATATTAAATTTATTTTTATTTTATTTATTTTTTGAGGCTAGATTAATTCCTACTTTAATATTAATTATTGGATGAGGGTATCAACCTGAGCGGATTCAAGCTGGTTTATATCTATTATTTTATACTTTATTTGCTTCTTTACCTTTATTAATGGGGATTTTTTATATTTATAATAATATAAATTGTATAATAATATATTTTATGAAATTTTATAATTATAGGTTTATATATTTATATATTAGATTAATTTTAGCTTTTTTAGTAAAGATACCAATATATTTTGTTCATTTATGATTGCCAAAGGCTCATGTGGAAGCTCCAATTTCTGGTTCTATAATTTTAGCTGCTATTATATTAAAATTAGGGGGGTATGGTCTTTTACGAGTTATAATTATTTTACAAAAAATTGGTTTACAAATAAATTTTATTTGGGTAATTATTAGTTTAATTGGGGGGTTTTATATTAGTTTAAAGTGTTTTTGTCAAATTGATATAAAGTCTTTGATTGCTTATTCTTCAGTTTGTCATATAAGAATTGTAATTGGGGGGATTATAACTATAAATTATTGAGGGTTTATTGGTTCTTATATTTTAATAATTAGGCATGGACTTTGTTCTTCAGGAATGTTTTGTCTGTCAAATTTAAATTATGAACGATTAAGGAGACGAAGGTTATTTATAAATAAAGGATTATTAAATTTTATACCATCGTTAAGATTATGGTGATTTTTGTTATTATCTTCAAATATAGCAGCTCCTCCGTCATTAAATTTAGTTGGTGAAATTAGATTAATTAATAGTTTAGTTGGTTGATCATGGTGAACTATAATTACATTAATAATAATTTCATTTTTTAGAGCTGGTTATAGATTATATTTATATTCTTTCACTCAACATGGGAAATATAATATTGGAATGTATAGTTTTTATGGGGGGGTATCTCGAGAATACCTAATATTAATATTACATTGACTTCCTTTAAATATATTAGTGTTAAAAATTGATTATAGAATACTTTGATTTTATTTAAATAATTTAATAAAAATATTGATTTGTGGTATCAAAAATATGATAAATATCATTTTAAATTATTAATAAATATTGTTTATGTTTTATTAGATTTTTTTTTTTATTTTTTTTTATATTAATAAATTTTATTATATTAATTTATTTTGTTATAAATGAGCTAGTAATATTTTTAGAGTGGGAGATTATTTCTTTTAATTCTATAAGATTTGTTATATCAATTTTATTAGATTCAATTTCGTTATCTTTTATAATATTTGTTTTTTTAATCTCTTCTTCTGTAATTATATATAGGAAAAGGTATATAAGTTCAGAATTAAATTTATTTCGTTTTATTATTTTAGTTTTATTGTTTGTATTTTCAATAATTTTATTAATTATTAGTCCTAATATTATTAGAATTATTTTAGGTTGGGATGGATTAGGGTTAGTTTCATATTGTTTAGTGATTTATTATCAAAATGTTAAATCTTATAATGCAGGAATATTAACAATTTTATCAAATCGAATTGGGGATGTTATGATTTTATTAACTATTGCTTGAATAGTGAATTATGGAAGATGAAATTATATTTTTTATATAAATTTTATGACTAATGATTTTACAATGAAGGTTGTTAGTGTTATAATTATTTTAGCTGCTATGACTAAAAGAGCTCAAATTCCTTTTAGTTCTTGATTACCTGCTGCTATAGCGGCTCCTACTCCTGTTTCAGCTTTAGTTCATTCTTCTACTTTAGTAACTGCTGGGATTTATTTATTAATTCGGTTTAATAATTTATTGATGGAAACAATATTTATTAAAGTTTTATTATTATTATCTGGTTTAACTATGTTTATAGCTGGAATTTGTGCAAATTATGAGTTTGATTTAAAGAAAATTATTGCTTTATCGACTTTAAGTCAATTGGGTTTAATAATAAGAATTTTAAGAATGGGTTACTATGAGTTAGCATATTTTCATTTATTAACTCATGCTATATTTAAAGCTTTATTATTTATATGTGCTGGGAAAGTAATTCATTTAATGAATGATAATCAAGATATTCGAATAATAGGAGGTTTATCTGTTTATATTCCTTTAACTTCTTTATGTTTAAGAATTTCTAATTTAGCTTTATGTGGAATTCCTTTTTTAGCAGGATTTTATTCTAAGGATTTAATTTTAGAAGTTGTTAGTATGAGAAATTTAAATTTTTTAGTTTTTTATTTATATTATGTTTCAACAGGATTAACTATATTTTATACTATTCGATTATTAATATATTTAATAGTGGGGGATTATAATTTATTATCGATTTATAATTTATTTGAAGAAGATTATATTATATTAAATAGTATATTTATTTTATTATTTATAAGATTAGTTTCTGGGAGAGGTTTAAGATGAATAATTTTTTCTTATCCTTTTATAATTTATTTGCCTTTTAATTTAAAAATAATGGTAATTTATGTAAGTTTAATTGGTTTATTAATAGGAATTTTTATTAGGAATATGGGAATTTATAGTTTGAATAAATTTATAAGGAGATATAATTTAAGATTTTTTTTTACACTAATATGATTTATGCCTGGGGTATCTACTTATGGTTTAAATTATTATTTTTTAAATTTTGGTAAAAAATTATTAATAAATATTGATATGGGATGAAGAGAGCTATATAGAGGTCAAGGTATGTTTAAGATTATTAAATATTATTCTATAGTAAATTATATTTATCAAATAAATAATTTTAAAATTTATTTATATAGATTTATTTTATGAATTATAATTTATATTTTTATGATTATGATATTATACTTAAATAGCTTATATATATATTAGAGTTTAATATTGAAGATATTAAGGAGATTAAATAAATCTTTAAGTATTTATAGAAAAAATTTTTCTTTTTTACAATGAAAATGTAATGTTTTAATTAATATAAACTATATAAATAGAAATATTAATGAATTTAATCACTAAGAATTAAGTTAGCAGCTTAATTATTTTATATTTCAATTGGAATTTAGATTCAATTTTATCATTAACAGTGATATACCTCTTTTTGGTTTCAATTAATAAATAAGGAGTAATGAACTCTATTTTTTAAGTCGAAATTAAATGCAAAATTGCTTCTTATTTTATAAGATAAATTGAATTTCAATATTTTTTGATTGCAAATCAAATGTTTTATATAATAAACTATAATCCTTATATAGTTCAATTTAATATATTTTGATTTCATTCATGATATAATCCAATTAAGAGTATGATTATAAAAAAGGATCTAATTTTTCATCAGATAATAAAATTAACTCTTTTAAATGAAATAATTATGGGTAAAATTAATGCAATTTCAATGTCAAAAATTAAAAAAATTACAGTAATTAAAAAGAAATGAAGTGAAAAAGGAATTCGTGATAAAGTTTTTGGGTCGAATCCACATTCAAATGGTGAACATTTTTCACGATCTATAGTTGATTTTTTAGAAATTATAAAAGATAATATAATAAAAATATTAGAAATTAGTAAATTAATTAGTGAAAAAATTGTTAAAATAAGAATTATTTATATTAATTATTATTAAACTTTTTGATTGGAAGTCAAATATACTAAATATATTATATAAATAATTAATTTCCTCATCAATAAATTGAAATATAAAGGAATAATCAAACTACATCGACGAAATGTCAATATCAGGCAGCTGCTTCAAATCCAAAATGGTGATTATTAGAGAAATGATTATTTAAATGTCGAATAAAACAAGTTAATAAGAATAAAGTTCCAATAATTACATGAAGTCCATGGAATCCTGTTGCGACAAAAAAAGTTGATCCATAAATTCTATCTGCAATAGTGAATGGGGCTTCAAAATATTCATAGGCTTGTAGGATAGTAAAATAGATTCCTAAAATGATGGTTAATAGAAGTCTATGGAAAGTTTGAGAATAATTATTCTCTATGAGGCTATGATGAGCTCATGTTACAGTAATACCTGAACTAATAAGAATAATAGTATTTAATAAAGGAATTTGAAAGGGATTAAATGGGATAATACTTGTTGGGGGTCATATAGCTCCAATTTCAATATTTGGGGAAAGACTACTATGGAAAAAAGCTCAAAAAAATGAAATAAAAAAAAAAATTTCTGAGACAATAAATAAGATTATTCCTCAGCGAAGCCCATTAGATACTAATAAAGTATGTTTACCTTGGAATGTACTTTCTCGGCAAATATCTCGTCATCATTGATATATAGTTAAAAGAATAATTATATATCCTAACATTAAAAGATTTATATTAAAATTATGAAATCATTTAACTAAGCCTGTTACAAGGGTTATGGTTCCAATAGCTCCTGTAAGAGGTCAAGGTCTAAAATCTACTAAATGGTATGGATGATTATGGGTGGACTTCATTAATTGACTTCTCTAGAATAAAGAGTTCTTAAAATAGTAATTACATAGGCTTGAATAATGGAAACTGCAAATTCTAAGATTAATAATAAAATTTGTATAAAAATTAAAATAATTAATAGATAATTAGGTATATTTATTCCTGAATTTCCTAAGAGAGTTAATAATAAGTGTCCTGCAATTATATTAGCTGTAAGACGGACTGCTAAGGTTCCTGGTCGAATAATATTGCTAATTGATTCAATTAATACTATAAAAGGTATTAAAATTGTTGGAGTTCCTTGAGGAATAAGGTGGATAAGTATATGTTGGGTATTATTAATTCATCCATAAATTATAAAACTTAATCATAAAGTTAATGATAAAGTTAATGATAAATTTAAATGACTTGTTCTAGTAAAAATATATGGGAATAATCCTAAAAAATTATTAAATAAAATAAAAAAAAAAAGTGAAATAAAAATAAATGTTGATCCATTAAATCTGTTAATTCCTATAAGAGTTTTAAATTCATTATGGAGTTTAAAAGAAATAAAATTTCATAATATGAAAAATCGGTTAGGAAGAAATCAAAAAGAATATGGAATGAATAATAATCCAATAAAGGTTCTTAATCAATTAAGAGATAAGTTGAAAATATTTGTAGAGGGATCAAAAATTGAAAATAAATTAGTTATCATTTTCAAAATATATTTTTTTTTAACCTAAAAGTTTTAGATAAGTTTTTAAATTTATAATTATAATTAAAAATATAATAATTAATAATATTAAATAAAATAAAAATGCAAATAAAAAAAAGGAAAGAGAATAATCAATTAATTGGTATTATTTGAGGAATAAAAGAATATTACTTAGGTAATAATTTAAATTTGACATATTTATGTTATTAATTAACTAATTCTTTGTCATTAGAAGTAGTTGCTAAATTACTATAAAATGGTTTAAGAGACCAATACTTGCTTTCAGTCATCTAATGATGAATAATTATTAATTCAATTAATAAAATTTTTAATAGGGACTCTTTCAATTATAATTGGTATGAAACTGTGATTAGCTCCACAAATTTCAGAACATTGACCAAAAAAAATACCTGGACGATTAATAAAAAAACTAGTTTGATTTAGACGTCCTGGATTAGCGTCAACTTTTACTCCTAAAGAAGGTACTGTTCAAGAGTGAATTACATCAGTAGCAGTAATTAAAATTCGAATTTGATTGTTTATAGGTAAAATAATACGATTATCTACATCTAATAATCGAAAGTTATTATTATTATTTAAATTAATTATATAAGAATCAAATTCAATATTATTAAAGTCTGAATATTCATATCTTCAGTATCATTGATGACCAATAGATTTCAAAGTAATTAAAGGGTTGTTAAGTTCATCTAAGAGATATAATAACCGTAAAGAAGGAAGGGCAATAAAAATTAAAGTGATTGCTGGAAGAATTGTTCAAATTAACTCAATTATTTGATTTTCTATTAAAAATCGATTAGTATATTTATTAAAAAATAATCTTATTATTAAATAAGAAACTAAAATTGTAATAATAATTAAAATTATTAAGGTATGATCATGGAAAAAAATAATTTGTTCTATTAAGGGGGAAGTTCTATTTTGGAAATTAAAGTTAGATCAAGTTGCCATTTCTAAAAAAAGGATAAACCTTTATACATGGGGTTTAAATCCATTACATATAATCTGTCATATTAGAAATTACTTAAAATAGGTAGTTCATTATATGAATGTTCTGCGGGAGGTAAATTTTGATATCATTCAATAGAGGATGGTATATTTAAGGAAAATAAAATAATACGTTGATAAATTATTGATTCTCAAATAATAATAATAATCATTATTATAGAAAATAAAGAAATATAAGATCCTAAAGATGAGATAATATTTCAAGATAGGAATCTATCAGGATAGTCTGAGTATCGACGAGGTATGCCGGCTAATCCTAAAAAATGTTGAGGAAAAAAAGTTAAATTGACTCCAATAAATATGGAAATAAATTGAATTTTTAAAAGATAAGGGTTTAAAACTAATCCTGTAAAAAGGGGGTATCAATGAATAAATCCTCCAAAAATAGCGAATACTGCTCCTATAGATAAAACGTAGTGAAAATGAGCTACAACATAATAAGTGTCATGAAGGGCAATATCAATTGAAGAATTAGCTAAAACTACACCTGTTAATCCTCCAACTGTAAATAAAAAAATAAATCCTAGTCCTCATAATATAGAAGGACTATAATTAATTTGAGTCCCGTGAAGAGTTGCTAGTCATCTAAAAATTTTAATGCCTGTGGGGACTGCAATAATTATAGTAGCAGAAGTAAAATAAGCTCGAGTATCAATATCTATTCCTACAGTGAATATATGATGAGCTCATACAATAAATCCTAATAATCCAATAGCTAATATAGCATAAATTATTCCTAAACAACCAAAAGTTTCCTTTTTACCACTTTCTTGTGAAATAATATGAGAAATTATACCAAATCCCGGTAAAATTAAAATATAAACTTCTGGGTGCCCAAAAAATCAAAATAAATGTTGATAGAGAATAGGATCTCCTCCTCCAGCTGGGTCAAAAAAAGAAGTGTTTAAATTTCGATCTGTTAAAAGTATAGTAATAGCTCCTGCTAAAACAGGTAAGGAAAGTAATAATAATAAGGCTGTAATTCCAACTGCTCAAATAAATAAAGGTATTTGATCATAAGATATGTTATTAATTCGTATATTAATAATTGTTGTAATAAAATTAATTGCTCCTAAAATTGATGAAATTCCAGCTAAATGAAGAGAAAAAATTGCTAAATCAACAGATGAACCACTATGAGCAATATTAGCTGAGAGGGGGGGATAAACTGTTCATCCAGTTCCAGCTCCATTTTCGACAATACTACTTGAAATTAATAATATCAAAGAGGGGGGTAAAAGTCAAAAACTTATATTATTTATTCGGGGGAAAGCTATATCTGGGGCTCCTAATATAAGAGGTACAAGTCAATTTCCAAATCCCCCAATTATAATGGGTATTACTATAAAAAAAATTATAATAAAAGCATGAGCTGTAACAATAGTATTATAAATTTGATCATCTCCAATTAAAAATCCTGGATTACCTAATTCTGTTCGGATAATAAGACTAAGGGAAGTCCCCACTATTCCTGCTCAAATTCCAAAAATAAAATATAAAGTTCCAATATCTTTATGATTAGTAGAAAAAAGTCATTTTCGCTAAGTAAAATGGCTGAGATAAAAGCGATAAATTGTAAATTTATTAACAAGAAAATTTCTTTTTTACTGGCCTTATAGTCATATTTTGATATAAAATTGCAAATTTTATGGGGTATATATTATACTAAGGCTTAAAGAAATTTCTTTATAAATAATTTTGAAGATTATTAGTTTTAATTAACTTAAAACCTTAAAAAAAAAATAAAGTTCTAAGAATTATTCCTAATAATGAAATAAATCTAAAAAAATTAATTAAAATTAAAAAATTATTTTTAATATGGATTTTAAATCATTTAAGTTTAATAGAAAAAAATATAAAAGAAGAATAAATAATTCGAATATAAAAAATTAATATAATTAAACTTATTATAATAAAAAAAAATGAAATAATATATAGTTTATTTAAAATTAAGTAATTAATAATTAATCATTTAGGAAAAAATCCTAGAAAGGGGGGGAGTCCTCCAAGGGAAAGAAAATTAATTATAATAGAAAATTTGATAATAAAATTAATATTAAAATTAAATATTTGATTAATATAAAAGATATTAAGTAAATAAAATAAAAAACATATAATACTAATTAAGAAAGAATAAAGTAAAAAATAAATTAATCATAAAGTTTCTCTAATTATTAAAGCTGCTATTATTCAACCTAAATTATTAATTGAAGAAAATGCTATTAGTTTTCGTAATGAAGTTTGATTAAATCCTCCTATAGCCCCAATTAAAACATTTAAAATTATAATAAATGCTAAAAATTTTATATTAAAATAATATGATAATAAAATTATGGGGGTAATTTTTTGTCAAGATATCAAAATAAATGAGTTTAATCAAGAAAGGCCTTCTATAATATTAGGGAATCAAAAATGAAATGGGGTAGACCCTATTTTTATTAATAAAGAAGAATTAATTAAAATAGAAATAAAATTATTATTAAAAAAATTTTTTATTAAAAGTAAATTTAAAATAATTGCAAATAGAAAATTAATTGAAGCAATAGCTTGGGTTAGAAAATATTTTAAAGAAGCTTCTGAATTTAATAGATTATTGGGGGTTGAAATTAGGGGATAAAATCCCAAAGAATTAATTTCTAAACCAATTCAACATCCTAATCAAGAATTAGCAGAAATTGAAATTAAAGTTTTAAAAAATAAAGTAAATAAAAAAAATATTTTATTAGAATTGAAAAAAAATAAAATTAAAAATAAGAAATTAAATTTCTTTATATGAATTAATCATTTTTTTTTTTAATATATTTTAGGGGAAGAGGCCCAGTATTTTTTGAAATTATTAGATATAGTTTAATTCTATAAAATATAATTAATAAAGGTAAAAAAAAATTACATTATTTACCCTATCAAAATAACCCTTTTATCAGGCCCTTTATTTTTTAAAAAAAAGGGGATCCCTTTATATTTGAGGTATGAGCCCAAAAGCTTTATTTAGCTTATTTTTAA